ATCGCCGAGGGCTCCCATTACTGCTTCCTTTATTGGTCAGCCCCTACGCTAGCGCTGGTGCTGACTTGCTTTATAGCTTTCAGGTTATTTAGCAGTTCTATAAAGGCGGATAGAAAGGTCAGTCATCGAACAAGCAACGGCTTCTAGTTTAGACTAGCGCTACAGACGCTATTCATATAGTTATTTAAGAAGCCGTTGTGCGTGAGTATAAGTAAAGTGACGCTACGCGTCTTCCTTGGTTATTTAGAAATAATATATTTTTTTTCCTAATATAATAGGAAGCGAAAGATGCACCGATTGACGCTCTTCCAGCCCAGCTGCTGTTTATGTTTTGAATGAGGTTTTCTTTCACGCCCGTGCTACATCCGGCCAGCATACAGCCGTTGGGCTCTGAAATAGCTGTTCAGGCACAGTTGCCCACCATACTGAGAATCCCACTGTCCTAAGCCGGTCAAAGAGCTGATCAGGCTTATGAAGCTGCTACCTTTCTTAGCTACTATCTGAATGTCACAATTAAGTGCTGATCTGGAGGGAGATCTCTGAACGAGTTAGCTCAGTGAACCTTGAGTCAATTGGAGAGAACTAACTTCCTTCATCAGGAACAGCGATCGCTACTAATCCGAAAGACGGGGCCGATGGAAGAGGGGAGCTTGCACTTTCAGAAAGACCATGCCCAACTCTGGGGAAAGTTCCGGCTTAGTTCTCTTTCTTCCGGCTTGGTCGAGCCTTAGCCACTTGCGCTACTTTCCCTTTAATTGAAAGAAAGAACCAACCGGATCCCATAGGTCCTTGCTTTGTTATACTTAATAATAGGAGATTGCTGTCACTATCCTTGCAGAACTGGAAGTCCCACGTGAGTCGCTTTTCCAAGCAACATTCCCCTTGCTCCTAAGGAAGAACCAGTCTACGGAGAAAGGACCTGAACGAAGCCAAAGGGTCGAGCTTAAGGCAAAACTGTCCCTGGCTGGGAAAAGATGCTTGAGTCACCGGTGTGGGAAGACTAGCAATTGAATCAGCTGTTGCGCTTTGATAGCTATTGTGCACGAAGAAGCTCTTTGCGAAAGAAGAGCTCCTAGGAGGGCATGAATTCTCATTCGATAAGTCCCTCTTAGGTATAGACAAGATATGGTAATACAAAGCTAGGGGACTACAATGGAGTATGCCTAATTCCTTCTGTGAAAAGCTTAAAAGTTGTTTGGGTTCAATTAAAAATTGCACTAAGATGAAGGTTTGACTCGAATAACTTTTGCAAGTTGAAAGTTACATCTTTGTGGGTTCGGCCCTAAAGTGTGGATCATCGGGTTGAGTACAAAGCATGTTTCAGACCTTGAGCAGTGACATACTTTCTTTTAGTATGATTGATAAAGTAGGAATCGATCTATTCATAGTCTCTCTCCATTGTTGACTCAGCTTGTGCCTGTCTGTTTAAGGGAATAGGTAGAGAGGTCAGGTTTTTTGCTCTTTCCGCTCACAGGTTGATGAACGAGCTCCTACTCAACATATGATTGCCGGCTGGGGAGTGCCTATTTGAACTAGCGACTAGCTTCTTTGTAATGTATTGAAGTGGAGGCAATAGATTATTCTTGTTCATCAACCGATTCTGAAACCGAAGAAGCCTAAGTAGTTGGAGGCGTCTTCTTTGAACTCAAAAACAATTTCACTTGAATTAAACCACTTATATGAGTGAATCCTATCAACTAGACTCTTATCGAAATTTCGTAGTATAGAAAGAGAAAGAGATTCGTCTTGCTTATTTGCTTGATCATTGAGTTGAGTGCGGGGTAAATGCTTTTGACTGAACCTCCCATTGCTCTCTCCGATAGCATGCAGCTGATAATGGAGACAGATATCTATAAAGTGTTCAGTGAGGGAACAAGCAACGGCGCAGCTAGCGCGTTAGCCGCGCATCCGTTTTCTTGCAGAAGTGCTCACGCGCGCCCTTACGTTTTCTTCGCTTGCTCTGCAGTACGAGCCTCATACAGAGCCGCGCTCCTTTAATATGATGAGAAGAGAGGGGCCGCCCTCTTTTCCGTACCAATCCTTATTTACTACTACATCTTTTTTTGGGTGTATAGCTCAGTTGGTAGAGCATTGGGCTTTTAACCTAATGGTCGCAGGTTCAAGTCCTGCTATACCCAAACCTACCTTACACTCTACTATGAATAAGGATGCATAGTAGCCTTCAAACATGACTCTTTGGCCTTTAGACTCGCTTCGGCGACTTCGCCCTTTAAGTGACAAGGGGGGGATGAGGTAAGGAGTAGTATAAGAGTGGCTCGGTCATCGATAAGCCTCTCCTTATTCATTCTATAGAGCGGGGCTGCGGACCAACAATCCAGCAAAAGGGCTTCAACGCTCCTCTCCTTATCAGTCGAGTGGCTTTCGCTCCTTTATTAAACCTTCCCCCTTTTAATAATAAGAAGGTAAGCATCAAAGCCCAGAAAACCCAACCTATACAAAGAGCTCTTTTCAGCCCCTACTCCTAACAAGTGAAAGTTGCTGGCACCCACCATATCTTGCTTCGGGGCCGATCTCTTGTATCGGAGCAAACAAATTCAATGATTTTCTATATTCTTTATTTTATTGTTGAGTTTATTCCACCACAAATAGATTTGCCGCATGGATTGGATAGAGACTGGGAATTGGATGCTTCCTCAAGAGCAGCTTATTCGAGAACAGCCAATGAGTGCACAAGAGCTGATAGGCCAAGAGTTGATTCCATTTCAGCGCTTACTCTAAGAAGAAGACCTGTTGCTAGGATCCGATCTCGCTTTCCGCTTGACGAGGGATTAGGCCTATCTGCCTTCATTAAAGTAATAAGATTGCCCAGCATTAGAAGCAGTTTCCATCTTAAGGATGGATGGTTACACTATCCTTCCCCACTCTTTGAGTCGATGACTGCTAACGGAATTCCTCACTTTGGACCTAGAGTCTTTTGTCACTTCCCTTGCAAACACAGAGAACAAAGGCACTTCTTTCAAGGGTTTCTCACGGGGAGACTGCCTTATGAGAGACTCCTTCTCATGCTGCTTGATAATGGTACAGCCCTGAGAGCCTTTTGCACTTGACGAACCCTTTCCCCCCTTTCGAAAGATAAAGTACAAGGAAGGACGCACAGTCTATGATGGACCTATGCGCCTACTCCGCAAATGGGAAGATAGAGAACTCTCCCTACGTAGGGTGGGGAAGATAACTCGGAATAGGCTAGAATCTGGACACCTGAAAGCGGGGTTCACTGATCCGAACTCCCTTCATGGCTTTGCTTCCTTCTTGCCTGTATTGAATCCGTCCTTGCTTTCTTGACCTCGTCTCGATTTATCCTAGTATAGGAGATTGACGCTTTCTTCTATTATGAGATTGGCTTTGTCCTTATCTCTTATATTCGATTCTCGCAATATAAATTCTTATTCTAGAAAGATCCCTTCCCCGCTTTACGCTCCTAGATTCCCTCGCTTCCGAACTAGCCGACGAGGGCTAGGTTCAAGGGCGTGGGAGAGCCCCTGATTCTTTTGGCTTGATTGCTTTCACCAGGTCTAGCGAGAGTCGATTAGCCCGAGTTGTGTTAAGATAAGTGGCACTTGAATTGGAAGTAGCCATCGGCCCGGTCTTGGATGCGGATTTCTCGGTCTTACCACTTGTATCGATAGACCAACTTTCATTTCATGCTGAGGATAGATTTTTATATATAAAATCCTGATCTTCGAACTTTGAAAGGCTTCTGGCAAAGCTTGAACCAGGGAAAGCTTTTCTTGCTAATCTGGTGATATCGTAGTAAAGGTAAAGTAGCCAAGAGGAATCGATTTAGCAGTCCATACCAGGCTCCAGGTATATTTAGGAGTGACCGGAGGAGCAAAGAGAACAACAGCAATCAGAGCTTCTCCCTCGGGGGACGACACTCCCTCGCCCCACTATGCTCACCCCCCCTACGCTTTTTTCGGCTACGTGCGGGGTTAGATTATTAGTTTTTCTTAGAAGAGAGAAATATGCAATGGAGCACCTTCCCTACTTGGATCCTCTTTCCTCATTTAATCCTGTATACTTAGACATACATAGTTCAGAGAGCTGTATTGGTATTGGAAGTGCTATGCTCCAAAACCAAGGAAGTGAGAGGTCTGCCCTTGCCTCGATGTCTCAAAAAGGCAGTCAGGGGGGTGGAAAAAAGAGAGGCAAAGGGTGGTGGTAAATCACCAGAATAGAAAGACAAGTTTAAGTTTGAACATTGTGGTCGCTCCCGTCATAAAAAAGAGACGTGTTGGGAGCCTTTTACCGCGACCTTCAAAGTTCTTTAATTATATTCAATCGACTAGTCGTCCTGACCTACCTGCAGCCCATACAGTCTCCTCATCAAGTTCAGCCTCTACTGGTACTTTCACACCCCAGCCTCTGCCTCATTCTAGGGAGTTGGTTACAATCTCCAAAGAAGAGCTTGAGAGTCTCCGGCGTCTAATGGCTCAGCTTGAGGGTCCTTACACTACCTCCACATTTGCTTACTCAAGTACCTCTGCATCAGCCTAGTGACTATCCAGTGATACTTCATTGTGATAATATATCAGCTATTCGGATGGCAGAGAACCCGGTATTCCACGCGAGGACCAAACATGTAGAAGTTCATTATCATTTCCTGAGGGAGAAGGTGTTACAAGGCAAAATCGAGATTCGGTCAAGACAGATGATCAAGTAGTCGATATTTTCACGAAAGGCTTGGCTCCTACAAAATTTGCAGATTTCAGAAAACAGCTTTGGATGACCGAGAAGAGTCAGTGCTGAGGGGGAGTGTTAAAAAAGGGGCAGGGCAGCACCACTCTTCTCTCTAGAATTTTCTCTCTAGGGCTCTCAAGAGCTAATAGGCTCTTCTAGAGCTCTCATGAATTGACAGCCTCTAGACCCTTCCATCTTACTTGAGAGGCCAGCCAAAGGCGGTGACATGGCTGCCTTGAGCTCCTATAAATAGGGGTCAAGGCATGTGTTTTGAGTGTAAGAGTGAGCAAGAAAGGCTAGAGAAAAGAAAGAGAGCTAGAGAGAAAGTGAGTTAATTTTCTTTCTTGAGTGGGTGAGCCGAGAGTGGAAGTGTGAGTGGTGTGAGTTGAGAGCCTTCTTGTTACTTGTAGTTTGAAAGACAAAAGAAAAAGTTTGTCTCCTTGGTTGTATAAATAGCTTCTTTATTGAGTATAAAATTGGTGTCCAACCACTTGCAATCTCCAACAGAATATAGGCCCGAAGAATTACACATAGTCGGAGATTGGATCGCCTGTCAGCCTGCCAAGGACCTATAAAAAGACGACAACAAGAGCTATTCATATGCCCCAGCACACAAAAAGCCTTGTTAATGAGCGCCACATAGCGAAAGTGAAAGGAATTGGGACCTAAGACCCTCGTAGACCTGAAAGCGCCTACTCCTTTATTCAATCTCACCTACTCACTCCTTTCTTCAATGTCATCCGCCTTCGATTATGATCTTTCTCGTTAGCGAATCTCATGTCCACCTGAAAGCGGGGTTCACCTCTCCTCCCGAGCCAGTAGGCCGATTGGTGTATAGAAAAGCACCTTCCCAGCCGGACAAGGGGCCAGAGCCACCGAGCCTGTCTTACTAATTCCCCGTCTTGGTTCGCCAGTTGGTGACCGATGCGAGCGTGGGGCGCAGGAGAAAGAATATGTTTATTGGAAAGCAACTCCGCCCGAGGCGATTAAGATTACTTGACCTATGCCCGATGGGAAGGTCTTCGATTGGACGTGCTCTTTTCATAAGGCAAGGAAAGGTCATACATCTTGGCTCCTTCTGTCTGAATGGCTGGTTTAGGGTCCAAGGACCTGCCGGGGACTCCGTACAAGGTAGATCGAGCGCGAGTGATGATGAGTGATCCCTACCTAATCCATCTCCACGTCTGAGGAATCCGTGGTTCAAGCTAGCAACTAGGTCCATTGGATCAATCGTGAGAGATTAAGGTCTTGCTATGGTCCGGCGGGTCAGGATCGTGTTGGGAGGTCCACTCCTCTCGCAGGATTAGTATGTTCCACTTCCTTGAACTGGCGAAAGGTGCTGATCTACGACCAGCCTTCATTCGAAAGCGCAGATGGTTGCTCTTTGTTTCCAGCTTTGAATGCTACCTTTACCCGAAAAGCAACTTACTTAATGGACGAGGAGGTTGAATGGCACGCGAATAGTAAGTTCTTTGCCCAATTGAATCAATGGTTAAGATAGCCACGAGCAGAGAAGTCATGTGAGGGAGGGAATCAGAATACGGTGTCAAAATACGCTGCTATTTCATCAATAGTCTCAGGGACATGCCCCGTATCCGATCCGCTGTTCGAGAATAAGCTGCAAGAGAATATATCCCTTTCTTCCGGGAGTGAGATATTCAAAGGAAACTTCCTAAGGCTGAATCCTGGAGAGGCTAGCTAAGCTAAGATGGCATCGAATCGACGGCGTAAAGGCTGTTGGAGGAATGGAATAAAGGCTGCCTTAATGTCCGCTTTCGGTTTGATAGAAGAGAGGAGGCTGTTCGGGAGAATGAATCCCCTAGCTAGACAGAGCAGGGAGATCAGAAGGAAGTAGGCTTTTAGATAGGGCATTCCCGCTTAGCCCCTGGCTTACCTGAACCGCTGTTAGCATGTTAGCACGAGAGTGGATCGGGGAATCGAAAATGCTTCTTTGATTGTTGAGGAAGAAAGCGTAGCAGGGGAAGGGGATAGCACCGGTCTTTACTCTGACACTATTCTTGTTCGAGTAGATGTCGGCATTTCCGCTGTTGGTGTTGAGTTCGAAAACGTTGTTCGAGAATAAGCTGCTATTTATCTGGTTTTCGGGAGGCTTTTTAACTTAACAACAACAAAGAAACTTTTGATAAATAATCTATTTTTTTTCCTAATCTAAATCACACACGAGAAAAGCCATTCTTTGGGACGTAGCTGGCGCACACGACGAAGGAGGACAGAGGGGGTTGAGGTCCTAAGTAAACCAAAAATACTGATTTTTCTTCCTTCTGGTGGATCAGCATACCCGCCCCACTTCAGTCGTAGTCTTAGACCCCTTCTCTCATTGAGAACCCATACCGTAGACCCCGTCAATGCCCGAGCGATGTCTTGTACTGATGTTCTCTCGAACCGCTTTAATAAATTAAATAAAGCATCATGAACACCTATACCTTTTAGTGTAGTGCTTTTAGTACCCGCTTCCTTGGTACCGGCTTTTGGTTTGGAACTGAAAGGGGTCCTCTCACACGCCGAGGCCTAACCTCAGGCAAATTTTAACATTCTTAAGGAAATCCCGGAGCTCCCCCCTTCTCTTTGAAAAGTATGAGTCCCATCACTTAAATCCGAAGCAGAGCTCTTGTTTGTTCCGGTGGTTGTGGAGTCCCAGACAAAAGATGATTTTGTTACACAACCTTGCCCCTTATATACCATTAATAGCCGTTGCTAACTTTAGGTGGGATAAAGGTGGAGGCGGGGAGACCTTGCTTGCTCCGGCTAACTTATTAAGAACGGAAACTGGACTAAATAAAGTCATGAATGCTGGGGGCACCAAGGCAAAATGAGAAGTCTGAAGCTCCAACTGATAAATCAGGGTTCCTTACTCCGTACATTATTGATTCGGTATTCCACGCCGTTGCGTGTTGGATAAGAAAAGAAGATTTCTAACTTGAATCCCGTGGTACAAAGAGAGACGCGAAGGAGGTTTATTGGTGGGAGGCATTCGGAGGAGGAGGTGGCGGCGGTCCGGTTGTTGCATACGTTTTATTGGTCTTGCTTTCTTGTAATATGGTCGCTCGTTTACCTCGGTAACCTGCTCGGGGAGGTTCACTTGAAGGGGTTAGCTGCTAACGGATCCCACCGAACCCTATAGATCATAAATTTGGCTTGTTTAATTTCTCATTTCCACCGGGTTAGCTTAGCTACCTGCCACGAAAACTGAGTTTGCCTAAGGCTAATGCACTTTTACTGAGCCCCAAAGCTGCTTCCAGATTAGCTACGTAGGTTTAGAATTTCCAACAAGGAAGGAAGGGCTTCCGTTAAAGCTTCACCCTTATCCCACCTAAAGAAAGCCGTTAGAGACGCCCATCCGCTGGAGACTCCTGCTATGGTTTCTTGTAGTAGAGGGGAGAGCCCTAGCTTGGTCCTATGAGAAGAATAATACCTTTTACGAGTCCTATGGAATAAATATTATATTCATTGCTGCTGAACGTAAAATCTATACCGCCGAGAAGTTCATCGACCTAAGGCAGCGGTGAGTCCCAGGGGACCCTTGACCCTGGGAAGACAGGGCTCAGTCAACACAGTCGACAACGGCTTCAACGCTTTTAAACTTAAATGAAGAAGGCAGTACGAACTTCTTGTTAAAGATTCGGTTAGTGAGAAAGTGTGGTCCAAGAAAGGGGTCTATGCCTTCTCTACCAACAACACCGTACCAAGCCTTTAGGTGGGATAAAAGGCTAGCCCCAGCAAAGAAGGCGGATGCAACAACCGAAACCGGATTAGAGGGCGTTCCGAGAGCTCGAGAGCTTCCTACTTATTTGTGATTTCCCATTTCTCCTCGGACCCCTAATGCACAAGAAACGGCTGAAAGTTCTAAATCTTCTTTTTCTGGCTTACTGGACGCCGCTTCAAATAAAGAAATCAATTTGTATAGATAGGATTAGAATGGTCCAATTATAATAAGGAAAAGGAAAATAAAAATAGATAAAAACCCCCATAACAATAAATCATGCCTAGAAAAAATCCATCATGGCTCATCCTAGAAGCAAAATGCCTCTTACTCTGCCTTGGTCAATTCACTTATTGGCGTTGGCCTTCCTCGGCAATGTTTGGCATCGGTCTCTATTCTATTTGGCGACCCTCACCTGCTGTTTTCGTGTTTTAAACACTAATATCTGCACATTTACTGACCCCCCAAAGCAGCTCTTAATGCTAAGTTTAGGTGGGATAAAAGTAAGGCAGCGGCGATAAACTTGTCCAAAAATGATTATAATCAGACTACTTCTTAAAAATATAAATAACGTAGGAACAAAACTTTTTCATGTTGTATCAATATATTGTTGGACTTGTTCCGTTAGCCTAAGCTTGTTCCAATAAAGCCGATTAAAGATTTATCTTTGTAAGAGTATTCTTCGCGTCTTCCCAATGGATTTTGTACCCCCCTTTCTAAATAAACTACAAGCAAGAGATTGCTTAATTCAGGACAGAAAGTTCCTACAATACTAAAATTTCCAAAAGGGAAAGCTAAAGCAAAAGGGCCAAGAAAACCCCTGCTGCAAGACCAACAAACCCGGATCGGATGCCACAACCGGATTAGAAGGAGTTCCGAGAGTGGGATTAGAAGCAGTTGAGTAGAAGAGACTAAGAATAAAACTTTGCTAGGGCCTTTCTTTCGTTTTTTTGACACTTTTTATTCAAAGTTGGATGTTATAGGTGATAACCCGCTTATAACCCACCAATAAACAAAGCTTCCTGCAGCTCTCGCGTTATTGGTTGGTAAAGCCTGAGCAGAATCCCTTAGCGTATAGGTAGAACAAATAAAGAAAGGTAGGCCGTACAAGATGGAAAAGGCCTTTTAGCGCATCCATATAATAATATCATCCCACCGAGCAAGGAAGCCGGCTTTATCATTGAATATTTCTCTGAGCAAGCAAGATAAAATATCTTATTCATTGGGGAAAACAACCAACTCCAGAGCTGCCGCGAAAGAACAAGCAGCGGGAACACAAAAAGCAAAGGGAGACGGACTCCCTTTAATTGTTATGCGCTTGGGTGTCTCCATTCTGATTCTCTCTCCCCACCCCTTGAACTCTGTAACTCGCTTTGGACGGACTCATCAAGTGAAATTGAACTGATACCGTCTGGTGACTTAAGATTTCTTCGCCTCTTAGATGACATCTTTCTCACTCGGATGCAACTACAAAAGAGAGGGGAGCTTTTAATAGTGATAAGCCTTCCGCCCTTTATATAACATATAACTTTGAATCCTTAGAATTTGGAGTGGTAAGTGATTGTGGAGTAAGCCCTAGCT